TTGAATCAAGAGATGCATGTTAAATGTACCTATAACGGTGTTCCATTATCCGAAACAGAATTTCCGAAAGATTGGTTCCTGGACGGTATTCAGATAAAAATCTTATTTCCTTTCCGTTTGAAACCTTGGCACAAATCGAACCTAGGATCCTCTGAGAAAAATCTAATGCAAAACAACAAAGAGGATTTTTGTTTTTTAACAGTTTGGGGAAGGGAAGCTGCACGTCCTTTTGGTTCGCCCCGAAAACAACCTTCCTTTTTTAAACCCATTTTAAAGGAACTCGAAAAAAAAATTCGACAATTACCGAAGCACTATTTTCGAGCTCGAATAGTTTTCAAAGAAAAAACTAAATTATTTCAACAAGTTTTAAAAGAAACAAACAATTGGGTTATCAAAAGTCTTATTTTTATAACAAGAATAATAAAAGAACTTTCAAAAGTAAATCCAATTCGATTATTGCGGTTAAAAAAAGTAGAAGTATATGAATCGAGTGAAATTAAAGAAGAAAAAGATTCCATAATCAGCAATCAGATAATTCACGAATCAGTTAATCAAATTACATCTCCGAGTTGGAAAAATTCTTCAGTGACAGAAAAAAAAATGAAGGATCTCACTGATAGAACAAGTACAATTCGAAATCAAGTAGAAAGAATCACAAAAGAGAAAAAAAAAGTAACTCCAAGAATCAATAATCTTAGTCCTAACAAAACAAGTTATAATGCTAAAAGATTCGAAAAATGGCAAATATTAAAAAGAAGAGCTGCTGGATTAATCACTAAATTACCCCTGTTTTTCAAATCTTTCATTCAAAGAATATACACAGATATCTTTTTATCTATCATGAATATTCCCAGAATGAATACAGAACTTTCTCTTGAATCAACAAAAAAAAAATCCATTTCTAATAATGAAGAAGAAAAAATGAATAAAAAAAAGAATAATCCAATTATTTCTACTATCAAAAAAGCACTTGATTATATTGGAAATAGTCAAATAATTTCACATCTTTTTTATGAATTATCCTGCGTGTCACAAGCATATGTATTTTACAAATTATCACACCAACTTAGTAACTCGTATAAATCTGTTCTTCAACATCAAGGAAGCCCTTTTTTTCTTAAGCCCGAAATAAAGGCTCCTTTTGAAACACAAGGAATGGGTCATTCGAGTTATGAAATGAATCACTGGAAAACCTGCTTAAGAGGGTTAAGAGGACATTATCAATACGATTTATCTCAGATCAGATGGTCTAGATTAATACCAGAAAAATGGCGAAATAGAGTTCATCAGCGTCGTATAGCTAAAAATGAAAATTTTAGCAAATGTCATTCAAAAGACCAATTAATTCATTTCAAAAAACAAAAACAATTTGAAGTGGATTCATTATCTAATCAAAAAGAGAATTTTCAAAAATACTATAGATATGATCTTTTATCATATCAATTTCTTAATTATGAAAATAAAAGGGAATGCTGTTTTTATAGATCTCCGTTTCAAGGAAATACGAACCAAGAGATTTCTTATAAAACGGCTAAACTTTTTGATAGGCTGGGGAACTTCCCTATTAAGAATTTTCTAGGAAAGATTTCATATATGGAAAAAACGACCGATACAAAATATTTGGATTGGAAAATTATCCATTTTGATCTTAGAAAAAAACACGAAATTGAGTCCTGGATCATGATCGATACCAATAGGAATCAAAGGAAAAAAATGCGTACTAATAATTCTGAAAAAATTCAGAAAAATGATCTTTTTTATCTTATGATTCCAGATATGATTCCAGAAATCAATCCACCAAATTCAAACGTATTTTTTGATTGGATGGGAATGAATGAAAAAATGCTAAAGGATCTCATATCGAATCGTTGGTTCTTCCCAGAATTTGTGTTCCTTTCTAATGCATATAAAACGAAACCTTGGGTTATACCAAGCAAATTACTTCTTTTAAATTTGAATAGAAATCAAAATAGTAGTAGTACTGAAAAGAAAAAGATCAATGACAAGGAAAAAGGAAGTTTTTTGATAGCATCGAATCATCGAAATCAAGAAGAAAAAGAATCCACAAGCCGAGGAGATCTTGAATCCGTTCGCCCACAACAAAAAGATATTGAAAAAAATTCTGAAAGATCAGGCATGAAAAAAGGGAAAAAGAAAAAAAAAAAAAGCAACACGGAAACAGAACTAGATTTATTCCTGAAACGTTATTTTCTTTTTCAATTGAAATTCGACGATACTTTGAATCAAAGAATGATCAATAATATCAGGATGTATTGTCTCCTGCTTAGACTGAGAGATCCAAGAAAAATTCTTCTAGCCTCGGTTGAAAGGAGACAACTGAGTTTGGATATCATGATGGTTAAGAATTTTACAAAATTCATGGAAACAGAAGCATTTACTATAGAACCCATTCGTCTGTCTGGAAAAAAAGATGGACAATTTATTATGTATCAAACCATAGGTACTTCGTTGGTTCATAAGAGTAAGACCAAAACGAAAT